TTTCTTTCCTTAATTGAACTTCATTTGATTAGGGCGAAGTTCGTTAAAAACCCCCGCCTTTTTAAAAATATCTTGAACAGTTCCTGTAGGTTGAGCACCCTGTTCAAGGAAATATAGAATAGCAGTAACGTTTAAATAAGTTTGATTCTTTATCGGATCATAAAAACCCACTTTCTGCAGATCTTTTCCTTCTCTTCGGGATCGAACATCAATTGCAACGATTCGAAAGACAGCTCATTGAGATAGATGTAAATGAACAATACCCCTCCTAGAAACGTATAGGAAGTTTTCTCTTCGTACGGCTCGAGAAAAAAATAATTTGATTCGAAGTTTTATCTATGTATTGAATTCTAGTAAATCATAAAAGGTGCATAAAATCATCAAATCAATTAGACTGCGGTTTAAGTCTTTTTTTTTCTTTTTCATTCCTGAAAAAAAAAAAATCATTCGTACTCATAACTCAAGTTAGATAACTTTTAAATAGCTCAAAAGAAAATTGTTAGGCAATTTCATTTATTGAGTGGTCTTTACCCCCTTATTTGTCTCCTTTAAAATTTTTATTTCTTATCTTAAGATACTAAGTCGGGCTCATTTATTGAGACAATTTAAATGGTGTTTCCTTGTTCTGAGATCCTTTATCAATCATTGGGTTTAGACATTCCTTCGGTCCTTCTTAATCCTTTCAAAATGGCAGCAACATACCCTTTTTTGAATTTCCTTCTATACAAAGAATCTTGTGGACATTTGATTCCCGCGTGATACACTTTGGGTCGAAAAAGTTTGATTAATCCCAACAAATTTTCCTTTTGAATGGGAAACTTCCTCGAATGGGATCCTTTCGATTTTTATATCGAAGTTATATTCTCACGAAGTTGTTCCAATTTATTGATTTGCATTAACCCTAGATTTTTGCTACGAGAAATCAATTAATACTTTCTACTCGAGCTCTATCCTGGACTATTTACATTACCAAATGATGTCGAGCCAAGAGCACTTTCATTCCTATAGAAATGGAAAATGGTGGATATAATAAAGAATCCACAAAAGGTCGTCTCCTTCAAGTCGCACGTTGCTTTCTACCACATCGTTTCAAACGAAGTTTTAGCATAACATTCCTCTAATTTGGAACCGGTATGGAATTGATTCAATTATGGAATCATGAATAGTCATTGGTTCAATTAGTGCATAGACGTCGTACTCTATACTCTTTTTATAGATAGATATAGATCAATAAAGATTTTTCTAAAGAAGTTTTAGTAAGACCTCTATCAAAGAGTCCATTTAACTTCTAAGGAATCATTAAAAATATTCATAATTTTAAAAAACATTCATAATTAAAAAAAGCTCGTATCATTATTTGAATAAAATTGACAATAAGGACCACATTTGATCATCGTAGAAAAGATAAGTCCTTCTTAATTGAATTAAATTAATAAACTAGAGCAAACAAAAAAATAAATAGGTAAGGGAGGGGTTTTCGTATCTATCAAATCAACTGAACAACTGCCCTGTCACCATTCTAATCTAAATAGTCTATATTACAAATTTAAATTTGTAATTTTCGTATCACAAACCTTTTTCACACAAAAATCGAAAGACTTTTATTAGTGAAATAGAACAATAAAAACATATACGATAAACTTTTCCTCATTTTATATGTATTTTTTTAAGTAACATTATTATCTTACTAGAAATAGAAAGTGAATAAAAAACAATAAAAGATATAAAGCACCACCATCTCATGTGTTACATAGATTTACAATTTTTCATTAGGACCCAACACGAAATACCCAAACTGAGATTCAAAGAAAATACATCGGTTGTTAAATATATAATTACATAATATAGCATTGGAGTTTTGTTAAATTTTTGATAATGTAGTTCGGACAGACGCAAATATTTTAATATCTCCCATTAATGATTAATTCTTATCTGCTCACCCATTCTATGGGAATAATGGGACATAACAGAAATGAAAAAGGGGATTCTGATCGCAGATACAAACTACCTAGGCACAAAACTAAAGAAGTCCAGATTAAGCTGTTCCTTTTTTTATTTCAACCTAACCTATATTAACATTAAGAGACTTAATTCTATTGAGTTTGAGTCAACTTTATTAGTACCAAATATAGTTAGAATTCAGAAATCCATAGAAAAATTAATAAATAATTAGACTACCCCATTTACGAGATAAAGAATAATAGATAGAATCGTTGAAAATTTCAATTTTGATAAAATAGAAAATAGATATGGGACGGAGGGTTTTTCTAAATAACTAACTTCTCTAAATTAGGAAGATTTTGAACATATAATGAAAAGATCACTCGCCCTTTTTTAATTTGAATTCAAACATGTGGAATCCATGTTCCCATCTTACCCGGATCCTAAATAGATTAATTTATACCTGCGTGTTATTTGAACTCGATTGAGTTAAGTTTGTGAAAAAAGTATGATTCATAAAAGATAAAAATCAGAAATCAGAAACACATTTCACCTAAAA